ACAATATGGATTCCAACGAATCCAATTTAGTTATTAGTAAAGCTCAAGTCAGCGAGGGTACTGCCACGAAGAAATTAAAACCTCGAGCTCGAGGGCGTAGTTTTACGATAAAAAGACCTACTTGCCATATAACTATTGTAGTGAAAGATATATCCTTAGATGAATATCTAGAGGTAGACTTTCTAGACTCTTTAAGATGCTCAAAAAAACTTAAATCAAAAAATAAGTATACACCTATGGCATATCATGATATGTATACTAATGGGGGGGTATGGGACAAAAAATAAATCCACTCGGTTTCAGACTTGGTACAACCCAAAGTCATCATTCCCTTTGGTTTACACAACCAAAAAATTATTCCGAAGGTCTACAAGAAGATCAAAAAATAAGAGATTTTATTAAGAATTATGTACAAAAAAATATGAAAATTCCCTCTGGCGTCGAGGGAATTGCACGTATAGAAATTAAAAAACGAATCGATCTGATCCAGGTCATTATCTATATGGGATTCCCAAAGTTATTAATAGAAAATCGACCGGGAGGAATCGAAGAATTGCAGATGAATCTACAAAAAGAATTTCATTGTGTCAACCGAAAACTTAACATTACTATCACAAGAATTGCAAAACCTTACGGAAGCCCTAATATTCTTGCAGAATTTATAGCCGGCCAATTAAAAAATAGAGTTTCTTTTCGAAAAGCAATGAAAAAGGCTATTGAATTAACTGAACAAGCAGATACAAAAGGAATTCAAGTACAAATTTCAGGGCGTATCGACGGAAAAGAAATTGCGCGTGTCGAATGGATCAGAGAAGGCAGGGTTCCCCTCCAAACCATTCGAGCTAAAATAGATTATTGTTCTTATACAGTTCGAACTATATATGGAGTTTTAGGGATTAAAATTTGGATATTTATAGACCGGGAATAATAAAACTTTACTTGTCTTTCCCTTCGATCCAGTAATGGAATAAAAAAATAAAAATTCGTTCCTTTTTTATGTTCAATCAAAAAAAAAAACCAAAATGAACAATTCTAATTCTATAAGATTGAATAAAAATCCCTATTGAAATAATAGCTATGCTTAGTGTGCGACTCGTTGGTTTTTTAGGGTTATAGGATTAAATAAAAAAAAAAAAAAAGACCAGCCCTTTTTTTGTATAAACAAATAACTATAGAACTAATAACCAACTCATCACTTCACATTATCTGGATCCAAAAAACCAGTCAAGATATGATATATTGGTCATATCACTGTAGCAACTGAAATCTTTTTTGCATAAATAAAAGAAAAATAAATCTGATTCTAAATTGTGAAGCGAAGAAGAAATATGTGGATAAACGGAAGGGTGAAAGAAGGGGAGAAAAAACAAAAACAACGATATAAAATTCCATCCAATATGTAAGGTTTATGAGTCATCTCATAAAAAAGCAATGTAATAAAGCATCAATCAATATGGATTCATAAAAAAGAAAACGAATCCGTTCATAGAACAAAAAAAATAAGAGCTTCGAGCCAATAAAGACTAAGAAAATTGGCTCAAGAAAAAATTTCATTATGAGCTCCGTTGTAGAAATCAGACCTAACCATTAAGTAAGAAGCGATGGGAACGATGGAACCTGTGAATCCAAATCTATTGAAAACAGACTCATTGATCGGGATGGCGAAACAAACCAGAGACTAATTCCTTCATCTATTGGGAAAATAAAAGTCATGAGTTAACCCTACAACTAAAATAGCGACGAAAAGAGTCAATATTCGCCCGTGAAAACTTTATCTTCTTGGATTGATAATTTTTGCTCAATCCAATAGGATAAAAAGAAAAACAAAACAAATATTCGTTAGAACATAAAAAAAGAATATGATATTTAAAAATATAAATTTAAAAATATAAAATAGAAATATTAATATGCTTAGTTAGCTAAAAAAGCAAGATATACAAATGAATAATAGACTTTTTTAAAATTTTATTATTCGCGAGGAGCTGGATGAGAAGAAACTCTCATGTCCAGTTCTGTAGTAGAGATGGAATTCAGAACCAACCATCAACTATAACCCCAAAAGAACCAGATTCCGTAAACAACATAGAGGAAGAATGAAGGGAATATCTTATCGAGGTAATCATATTTCTTTCGGTAAATACGCTCTTCAGGCACTTGAACCTGCTTGGATCACGTCTAGACAAATAGAAGCAGGTCGACGAGCAATGACACGAAATGCACGCCGCGGTGGAAAAATATGGGTACGTATATTTCCAGACAAACCGGTTACAGTAAGACCCGCAGAAACACGTATGGGTTCGGGGAAAGGATCCCCTGAATATTGGGTAGCTGTTGTTAAACCAGGTCGAATACTTTATGAAATGGGTGGAGTAACAGAAAATATAGCCAGAAGGGCGATTTCAATAGCATCGTCCAAAATGCCTATACGAACTCAATTCATTATTTCGGGATAAAAAGAATCAAAAGAAAAAGGTCTTGGGGATAAAAAAACAATAACAGGTGCCGGTTTCTTTCTTTGGACAAACAATATTTCTTTTTTTTTTTTTTCTTCACTCTTTGCTTTGCATTGAAAGAATAGATTATAAAAAAATGATATGATTCAACCCCAGACCCTTTTGAATGTAGCGGATAACAGCGGGGCTCGAGAATTGATGTGTATTCGAATCATAGGAGCTAGCAATCGTCGATATGCTCATATCGGTGACGTTATTGTTGCTGTGATCAAAGACGCAGTGCCAAATATGCCCCTAGCAAGATCAGAGGTGGTCAGAGCTGTAATTGTACGTACTTGTAAAGAACTCAAACGTGATAACGGTATGATAATACGATATGATGACAATGCTGCGGTTGTCATTGACCAAGAAGGAAACCCCAAAGGAACTCGAATTTTTGGTGCAATTGCCCGGGAATTGAGACAGTTAAATTTTACTAAAATAGTTTCATTAGCTCCGGAGGTATTGTAAGGTCTTGTAAAATAAGATAATACCATTGGTTATAGTAAAGTATTTGAAAGAAAGAGATTAAGAAATATATTCAGAATTTTTAGTAGATTGTGTCGCACGCATATGCCTTTAATTTAAATTCATAAACAAATAAGTAAAAAAAAACATGTTGATTATATCAAAATTGGGGAGCACCAAGAAATTTAATTCACCATGGGTAGGGATATTATTGCTGACATAATAACTTCTATACGAAATGCTGATATGGATAGAAAAAGGGCGGTTCGAATAGCATATACTAATATCACTGAAAATATTGTTAAAATACTTTTACGAGAAGGTTTTATCGAAAACGTGAGAAAACATAAAGAAACCAAAAAATCTTTTTTGGTTTTAACCCTACGGCATAGAAGGAATAGGAAAAGGTCTTATATAAATTTTTTAAATTTAAAACGGATCAGCCGGCCTGGTCTCCGAATCTATTCGAACTACCAACGAATTCCTAGAATTTTAGGTGGGATGGGAATTGTAATTATTTCTACTTCTCGAGGTATAATGACAGACCGAGAGGCTCGACTAGAACGAATTGGTGGAGAAGTTTTGTGTTATATATGGTAATCCTTCTAATATACGAATTGGGTCCGAAACTTCTTATTTGTGAAAACAAAAAGAAAAGGGGCGGGTTGTCTAATATCGTTCCTCCTCCATCAATTGATACTTCAAGGAGGCTTTACCTGGAATGAAAGAACAAAAATGGATTCATGAAGGTTTAATTACTGAATCCCTTCCCAACGGTATGTTCCGGATTCGCTTAGATAATCAAGATATGATTCTAGGTTATGTTTCGGGAAAGATCCGACGTAGTTTTATACGGATACTACCAGGCGATAGAGTTAAAATTGAAGTAAGTCGTTATGATTCAACCAGAGGACGTATAATTTATCGACTTCGCAATAAGGATTCGAAAGATTAGGTGTTTTTATCAACTTCAACATTCCTTTCGTGAGAAGATGATTCGAGATAAAAAATTCCAAGAAACCTATTTTCTTCCAAAAAATAGATTCAGAATTAAAATGAGGAATGCCAAATATGAAAATAAGAGCTTCTGTTCGTAAAATTTGTGAAAAATGTCGACTAATCCGTAGGCGGGGACGAATTATAGTAATTTGTTCCAACCCAAGACATAAACAAAGACAAGGATAATCAGACTTGTTAAAACACCCGATGTAAAAGTAAAAAGGGGTAAAAAAAGGGAGGGGTCCTTTTTGACACGAAATGGATATATCCATATATCTCTGACTCATATTTATGAGATGAAAAAATGGCAAAAACTATACCGAGAATTGGTTCACGTAAGAATGGACGTATTGGTTCACGTAAGAATACACGGAGAATACCAAAGGGGGTTATTCATGTTCAAGCAAGTTTCAATAATACTATTGTGACTGTTACAGATGTACGGGGTCGAGTGGTTTCTTGGTCCTCTGCCGGTACTTGTGGATTCAAGGGTACAAGAAGGGGGACGCCCTTTGCTGCTCAAACCGCAGCAGGAAATGCTATTCGTACAGTAGTGGATCAAGGTATGCAACGAGCAGAAGTCATGATAAAAGGACCGGGTCTCGGAAGAGACGCGGCATTACGCGCTATTCGCAGAAGTGGTATACTATTAACTTTTGTGCGGGATGTAACCCCTATGCCACATAATGGCTGTAGACCTCCGAAAAAGCGACGTGTGTAGAAATAAAAATTGAAGAGATTTCAAGATAAACAAGAGAAAAAAATGATTCAATTATTTGAATATTATTATGGTTCGAGAGAAAGTAACAGTATCTACTCGGACACTACAGTGGAAGTGTGTTGAATCAAAAGCAGACAATAAGCGTCTTTATTATGGACGCTTTATTCTGTCTCCACTTATGAAAGGTCAAGCTGACACAATTGGCATCGCGATGCGCAGAGCTTTGCTTGGAGAAATAGAAGGAACATGTATCACACGTGCAAAATCTGAGAAAATACCACACGAGTATTCTACCCTAGTGGGTATTCAAGAATCGGTAC